TTTGCAATGAAAACAACATAAAAAACTCTGGACAATTTCGAAATCAGACCAAGCGTCTTAATACATATGCAAAAAAATTCATTATTGGCCCACCATTGATTACAAGATTTAGCTTTTATGAATCGCTATTGCTTTGATACGAATAATGGCAGTCGTTTCAGTATGTTAAGGATACAGATGTATTCACAATTCATTTAGAGTTACTTAATAGCCTATTTCTTATACTATATCTCTCTCCCGTGAAATTCTCGAGCCGAAAGATGGATGCATATGCTGTGTTTCATTTTGCTAAATGATATCAATTAAATGGTGTATCAATTCTATAAATTGGATATAGCAATAAATAAATCAGCAAAATTCTTTTATTTTAGATAGAAGAAACATTTCTTCTATCTAAAATAAAAGAATGTACCCTTCTATCCAAATCCAATTTGCATCGATAAAATAAATCCAAATTCTAGATTCCAGCAGTAGATGAATAATTGCAAATTTTTGTGTGTACGAGATTCGAATAACTTCAAAATAACTGACATAATTTTTTATTTTTCCTGATCAGAAAAATACATGAAAAAGAAAGGAGGTAGAAAAATTTTTTGATTTATGGTTAAAGAAGAAAAACAAGAAAACAGGGGTTCTGTTGAATTTCAAGTATTCAGTTTCACCAATAAGATACGGAGACTTGCTTCACATTTGGAATTACACAAAAAAGATTTTTCATCGGAAAGAGGTCTACGAAGACTTTTGGGAAAACGTCAACGTTTGCTGGCTTATTTGGCAAAGAAAAATAGAGTACGTTATAAGAAATTAATAAGTCAGTTGGATATTCGGGAGAAGTAATTTAATCGTTCGAATTTGTTTCTTATTTTATTAGTAGTCTTATAGTAGTCTTAGATTTTTCATTTTGATGAGCCTCGTTTTGAGGAATTCATGGAATAATGAATTAAGGAAGAAAAAAGAATATGAGTCTACCGTTTACAAGAAAAGATCTAATGATAGTCAATATGGGCCCTCACCACCCATCAATGCATGGTGTTCTTCGACTGATCGTTACTCTCGATGGTGAAGATGTTGTTGATTGTGAACCCATATTAGGCTATTTACACAGAGGAATGGAAAAAATCGCAGAAAACAGAACTATTATACAATACTTGCCTTATGTAACACGGTGGGATTATTTAGCTACTATGTTTACAGAAGCAATAACGGTAAATGCACCAGAATTCTTAGAGAATATTCAAATACCTCAAAGAGCCAGCTATATTCGGGTAATTATGTTAGAATTGAGCCGTATAGCTTCTCACTTGTTATGGCTTGGGCCTTTTATGGCGGATCTCGGTGCACAGACTCCTTTTTTCTACATTTTTAGAGAGAGAGAGTTGATATATGATCTATTTGAAGCTGCTACAGGTATGCGAATGATGCATAATTACTTTCGCATCGGAGGAGTAGCTGCTGATCTACCTTATGGATGGATGGATAAATGTTTAGATTTCTGTGATTATTTTTTACGAGGAGTTGTTGAATATCAACAACTTATTACGCAGAATCCTATTTTTTTAGAACGAGTTGAAGGGGTAGGTTTTATTAGCGGAGAAGAAGCTGTAAATTGGGGCTTATCGGGACCAATGCTACGAGCTTCTGGAATACAATGGGATCTTCGTAAAATTGATCCCTATGAGTCTTACAATCAATTCGATTGGAAAGTCCAATGGCAAAAAGAAGGAGATTCATTAGCTCGCTATTTAGTACGAATTGGTGAAATGAAGGAATCCATAAAAATTATTCAACAGGCTATAGAAAAAATTCCTGGAGGCCCTTATGAGAATTTAGAAGCCCGACGCTTTAAGAAAGCAAAGAATTCAGAATGGAATGATTTTGAATATAGATTTCTTGGTAAAAAACCTTCACCAAATTTTGAATTATCAAAGCAAGAGCTTTATGTAAGAGTAGAAGCTCCAAAAGGTGAATTAGGAATTTATCTGGTAGGAGATGACAGTCTTTTCCCCTGGAGATGGAAAATTCGTCCACCTGGTTTTATTAATTTACAAATTCTTCCTCAGCTAGTTAAAAAAATGAAATTGGCTGATATCATGACGATATTAGGTAGTATAGATATCATTATGGGGGAAGTTGATCGTTGAAATGATAATAGATAGAGTAGAGGTAGAAACTATCAATTCTTTTTCGAAATCAGAATTATTAAAAGAAGTATATGGACTGATATGGATTCTACCTATTTTGACCCTCCTACTGGGAATCACAATAGAAGTACTTGTAATTGTGTGGTTAGAAAGAGAAATATCCGCATCGATACAACAACGTATTGGTCCTGAATATGCCGGTCCCCTAGGACTGCTTCAAGCTATAGCAGATGGAACTAAGCTTATTTTTAAAGAGGATATCCTCCCATCCCGAGGAGAGATTCCTTTATTTAGCATTGGACCCTCTATAGCAGTCATATCCGTTTTACTAAGTTTTTTAGTTATTCCTTTTGGATATCATTTTGTTTTAGCTGATCTTAGTATTGGTGTTTTTTTATGGATTGCCATTTCAAGTATTGCTCCTATTGGTCTTCTTATGGCAGGATATAGCTCAAATAATAAATATTCTTTTTCAGGTGGTCTACGAGCAGCTGCTCAATCTATTAGTTATGAAATACCATTAACTTTTTGTGTGCTAGCAATATCTCTACGTGTGATTCGTTAAAAAAGGAGTTTTTCCTCAAAAATCCATTGAATACTTATCTTCCTTTTCTTATTCTGTATTCAGGTCGGTAAGTTAAACTAGATAGCTATATGAGTGAAACAAAACAGCTTATTAATTTGTAGTAAAAATCAAAAATCTCATTTCCTACGTACAAGAAAAAGTTTAAGTAAACATAAGCAGTGTAAACTCTTTACCCCAAGATTGAGATTTTCGATTAGTCATCATATCTTGAAGCGGGCAAGACTAAAGGATTCGCGATATGGAATTCCATTACTAGAATATTTTTCGTTATTACTAAAACTTATAACCATATAAAAGAATCCATAAAAAGTTAGTGAGGGATTAGGAACACTAAAGTACATAAAGGATTAGTAATGAGAGAATCTAAATCATTAGACATTTTTCTTCATAAAAGGAATCATAATAAGGACTTGAAATTGGTGGAAATGATCAAGTAGTACTTTCTTCGGATTCCGATCCAGAGTATATTCCCATTCACTTGTTAAGGGAATAGCTATCAAGAACGAATTAACCCTTTATTTCTTTTTTCTTTTTAAGTTAAGTACCCCCTTCCCCGGGAAAGAAGAATAGGACAAAAGATATGCAATACAAAAAAAGATCTTTATTTATTATCCTTTCTTTTATCTATATTCATAGAGAATTAAATTCGTCATGAACTAATACTAATATCCAATTACTAATATCCAATTCTTTTAATTTATTAATTGCTATAACGAGTGTTTTATTCCAATATTAAGTTATTACTGAACAAGAAAAAACTGTCATTTTATTATATAAAGAATAAGATCAATTCGGAAGCGCTTTTTTATTATTTTAGCAGACGGAATTGCTTTGGTCTAATTTAGGACTTTCCAATCAATTTTATCTTACCTAATTCTATCTACGCGGGGGGGATAAGATCGAAAAGAAATAATCCTTTTTTCTGATCATAGAGGAGCCGTATGAAGCTAAGGTTTCATGTACGGTTTTGGAATAGCGGTGGGAACTGTGATGTTATCATCGACTATGATTATCTAACAGTTCAAGTACGGTTGATATAGTTGAAGCACAGTCAAAATATGGTTTTTTTGGATGGAATCTTTGGCGTCAGCCTATAGGTTTTCTAGTTTTTCTAATTTCTTCTTTGGCAGAATGTGAAAGATTACCCTTTGATTTACCAGAAGCAGAGGAAGAATTAGTAGCGGGTTATCAAACCGAATATTCCGGTATTAAATATGGTTTATTTTATCTTGCTTCTTACCTAAATTTATTAGTTTCCTCTTTATTTGTAACTGTTCTCTACTTAGGCGGGTGGAATTTTTCTATTCCCTATATATCCTTTTTTGGATTTTTCCAAATGAATAAAATTGTGGGAATTTTGGAAATGATAATAGGTATCCTTATTACATTAACTAAAGCTTTTTTATTTCTCTTCATTTCTATCACAATAAGATGGACTTTACCCCGGATGAGAATGGATCAGTTATTAAATCTTGGATGGAAATTTCTTTTACCTATTTCTCTGGGCAATCTCTTATTAACAACTTCTTCTCAACTAGTTTCACTATAAATAAGATAATACAATAACAGTAAGAATATCTTCACCACAAAAGTTCTCTCAAACAAGAGAAAGAAACATACCTTTTTCATAGATATTTAGAATATGTTCCCTATGATAACTGGGTTCATTAGTTATGGTCAACAAACAATACGTGCTGCAAGATACATTGGTCAAGGTTTCATAATTACCTTATCCCATACAAATCGTTTACCTATAACGATTCACTACCCTTATGAAAAATCAATTACATCAGAGCGTTTCCGCGGGCGAATACACTTTGAATTTGATAAATGTATTGCTTGTGAAGTATGTGTTCGTGTATGCCCAATAGATCTACCCCTTGTGGATTGGAGATTTGAAAAGGATATCAAAAAGAAACAATTGCTTAATTATAGTATTGATTTCGGAGTTTGTATATTTTGTGGTAACTGTGTTGAATATTGTCCGACAAACTGTTTATCAATGACTGAAGAATATGAACTTTCTACTTATGATCGTCACGAATTGAATTACAATCAAATTGCTTTGAGTCGGTTACCAGTCTCCATAATGGGAGATTACACAATTCAAACAATTAGGAATTCGCCTCAAAATAAAAATAAAATAGACGAAGAAAAATCTTGGAATTCAAGAACGATTACTGATTACTAGGTACTAGGATTTTTTTGTTAGAAAAATCCAATAGTTTTTTACTAACTATAAAGAAATTTTCTATAAAGAATTTTTTTTTTTTTTTTCATTAATCATGATTTAAAATGAGAGTATATTTTCGTGATGTGATTTCTAACTATACAATTTATATATAACTATCCTAATCCCTTTTTCTTTCCTTGAATCTTTTAGTTTTAGTCAGTTCATGAAAAATTTTATACTATTAATTTCTTCTTATCCATAATGGATTTACCTGGACCAATACATGAGATTCTTGTGCTATTTGGGGGATTTGTTCTTCTACTAGGGGGTCTAGGAGTAGTATTACTTACCAACCCAATTTATTCTGCCTTTTCGCTGGGATTAGTTCTTGTTTGTATATCCTTATTCTATTTTTTATTGAATTCCTACTTTGTAGCTGTCGCACAACTTCTTATTTATGTGGGAGCCATAAATGTCTTGATCATATTTGCTGTAATGTTTGTAAATGGCTCAGAGTGGTCTAAAGATAAGAATTATTGGACTATTGGAGATGGGTTTACTTCACTCGTTTCTATAACTATTCCTTTTTCACTAATGACTACTATCCCAGATACGTCATGGTATGGAATTCTTTGGACTACAAGATCAAACCAAATAGTAGAACAGGGTCTCATAAATAACGTTCAACAAATTGGGATTCATTTAGCAACCGATTTTTATCTTCCATTTGAACTCATTTCCCTAATTCTTCTAGTTTCTTTAATAGGTGCAATTACTATGGCTCGACAATAATAAATTCTTAGAATTTCAAATCTAAAAAAATAACTAAAGAATAAAACAATTTTGATTTAGTAAAATCCATCTACTGTCAACACAACAAATACTTTCTTTTCTTTTCTCTTTTGTTGCGTAATTGTTCTATTGTAATTAATAGAATCGGTTCAATTCTTGTCCTCAAATTGAAATGAATCGAGATTGATAAGGAGTTAGTTAATGATGTTTGAGCATGTACTTTTTTTGAGTGTCTATTTATTTTCGATTGGTATCTATGGATTGATTACAAGCCGAAACATGGTTAGAGCTCTAATATGTCTTGAACTTATACTGAATTCAATTAATCTAAATCTCGTAACATTTTCTGCTCTATTTGATAGTCGCCAATTAAAAGGAGACATTTTTGCAATTTTTGTTATAGCCCTTGCGGCGGCTGAAGCAGCTATTGGACTATCCATTCTTTCTTCCATCCATCGTAACAGGAAATCAACTCGTATCAATCAATCGAATTTTTTGAATAATTAGACATAGGATTCTCTAAACAAAGGCGTATATATAATAATATGGAAGATTAAGATTAATAAAATTTGAGTCTTCTTTTCTTATTTTTATTTGAGAATACCCTTTTTTGAAGTAGGTTATTTCAGAGTATTCTTTTTTACTTATTGAATTTTGCTTGAATTTTGCATTTTGCAATTCATTGATATTGCAATATTCAAATTGCAATAATTTATATTGCAAAGATAATAGCCAATTTATTGGCTAATTCGAATTAGTATGTAGAATGTAGAATTCGTTTAATTATAACTGTTGAAGCCTTAAATTCAAGTCTCTTGGCTCTTTTCACGCTTTCTCACAAACAGATTAAGGAATATATTGCATTATTTATTAAAGTTTGGATAAACCATTGCTTCGTCTGGTGTCTACAATACATATAACTTATATAGTACTAATTTCATTTTTACCAGATCGAAAATTGTTATGTTGAAAAGGAAAATTTCTAGATCCAATGTCACATTCTGTAAAAATTTATGATACATGTATAGGATGCACTCAATGTGTACGAGCTTGTCCAACAGATGTATTAGAAATGATACCCTGGGATGGATGTAAAGCCAAGCAAATTGCTTCTGCGCCGAGAACCGAAGATTGTGTGGGTTGTAAGAGATGCGAATCCGCCTGCCCAACAGATTTTTTAAGTGTCCGCGTTTATTTAGGGCCTGAAACAACCCGCAGCATGGCTCTATCTTATTGATACGTTACAAAAAACTCCACTTGAATCGTCTGATTCCTCTTTACCGAAGAAGCCTGTGCTCAAAATAATCGAGCATGGGCTTTTCTGGTCAAAACGTATCTTGTCTTTATTACTTTATCATGAGTTATTTTCCTTGGTTAACAATACTTGTTGTTTTGCCGATATTTGCAGGTTCATTAATTTTCTTTTTACCTCAGAAAGGAAACAAAATCGTTAGGTGGTATACTATCTCTATTTGTTTATTAGAATTCCTTCTAATGACTTATGCATTCTGTTATCATTTCCAATTGGAGGATCCCTTAATCCAATTAAGGGAGGATTATAAATGGATAGATGTTTTTGATTTCCACTGGAGATTGGGAATCGATGGACTTTCATTAGGATCTATTTTATTGACAGGATTTATCACTACTTTAGCTACTTTAGCGGCTTGGCCAATTACCCGGAATTCGCGATTATTCTATTTCCTGATGCTAGCAATGTATAGCGGTCAAATAGGCTTATTTTCTTCACGAGACCTTTTACTTTTTTTTATCATGTGGGAGTTAGAATTAATTCCTGTTTACTTACTTTTATCCATGTGGGGCGGAAAAAGGCGTCTATATTCAGCTACCAAGTTTATTTTGTATACTGCAGGCGGTTCCATTTTTTTCTTAATCGGAGTTCTGGGTATGGGCTTATATGGTTCCAACGAACCAACATTAGACTTGGAACGATTGATTAATCAATCATACCCTGCAACACTGGAAATACTACTTTATTTTGGCTTCCTTATTGCTTATGCTGTCAAATTGCCGATTATACCTCTACATACGTGGTTACCAGATACCCACGGGGAAGCACATTACAGTACATGTATGCTTTTAGCGGGAATCCTATTAAAGATGGGAGCATACGGATTGATTCGGATCAATATGGAATTGTTACCTCATGCTCATTATCTATTTTCCCCCTGGTTGGTAATAATAGGAGCGGTGCAAATAATCTATGCAGCTTCAACTTCTCTTGGTCAACGAAATTTCAAAAAAAGAATAGCCTACTCCTCCGTATCTCACATGGGTTTTATAATTATAGGAATTGGTTCCATAACCAACATTGGACTAAATGGAGCTATTTTACAAATATTATCCCATGGATTTATCGGTGCTACACTTTTTTTCTTGGCAGGAACGGCTTGTGATAGAATGCGTCTTGTTTATCTCGAAGAACTGGGAGGGATATCTATACCAATGCCAAAAATGTTTACTATGTTTAGTAGCTTTTCAATGGCTTCTCTTGCCTTACCAGGAATGAGCGGTTTTGTTGCAGAATTAGTAGTATTTTTTGGACTAATTACTAGTCCAAAATTTATGTTAATGCCCAAAATGCTAATTACTTTTGTAATGGGAATTGGAATGATATTAACTCCTATTTATTTATTATCTATGTTACGCCAGATGTTCTATGGATACAAGTTATTTCATGTTCCAAACGCAAATTTTGTGGATTCTGGACCACGAGAACTCTTTCTTTTAATCTGTATCTTTTTACCAGTAATCGGAATTGGTATTTATCCAGATTTTGTTCTCTCGCTATCCGTTGACAGGGTAGAAGCTCTCTTATCCAATTATTATCCTAAATAGGATTTTGTTTTTTTAACTAGTCCGCTCTATATTTCATAATGAAAAAACAAAAAAATTCCGAAAAAACTAAAAAAGTCTAATTAGATCTATTTCGAATTTTTGGGAACCCCCTTGAACGTCTTTTCAAAGGGGTTCCCAAATCAAAAAAATGGGAAAAAACCTTCATTTTATGAATGTTTTATGTTTTATGTTATGTAATCTATTTAGATGGTAATGTAAATGAACCATAACTATGTAAACCTATTCCTAAAAGATTGATACCAAAATAGCAGATCCAAATTATAAGAAATCCTATTGAAGCTACAAATGCGGAATTCGTACCCTTCCAATTTGGATTTGTTCTACTATGTAAATAAATTGCAAATATGGTCCAGGTAATAAACGCCCAAGTTTCCTTAGGATCCCAATTCCAATAGGATCCCCACGCCTCATTAGCCCATACTGCTCCACAAAGAATACCTATGGTTAAAAGGGTAAACCCTAGACTAATAACACGATAACTCCAAGAATCCAAACGCTCAGTTAGTTGATATTTGTAATAATTTGGAAATGAAGGAAAAGAGGTGTTTTTTAAGACACTTCTTTTTGCATAGAAATATTCAATCTCACTAAATAAAAATGTTTTAAGTAATTTTTTTTTTTTCTTTTTAGAAAAGAAATCGAAATTCTTTCGAAATCTAATGATTAGAAGAGCGGCGGATAATAAGGATCCGCACAAAAGAGTTGCATAGCTTAGTAACATCATACTGACATGCATCATTAACCACTGAGATTGGAGAGCAGGTACTAGTATTGTAGATTGATGCATTTCAGTTAAAAGACCTGACGTGGCAAAGCCTTGCGTTAAAATAGTACTTGGCGTAGTTATTGCGCTTAAATCATTTTTAGAGTTCTGTATCTTAGGAATAGTATGAAGAATATACAGAGCCCATGAAAGGAAGATCAATGACTCATATAAATTACTTAATGGAAAATGTCCCGAAGAAACCCAACGAGAAACTAAGAATCCTGTTATAGAGAAAAAAGTAGCTATCATTCCTTTTTCTAACGAATCACGTAATCCCCTAAGTTCACGAACTAATAAGATTATCAAATGAATCGTAATCACAATTGAAATAGTTGAGAAAGAGATATGAGTTAGTATATGTTCTAAAGTTGCAAATAGCATAAGGAGAAGGTCCCATTACAAAATTGGAAATTTCGAATTGAATCCATTTTCTAATCTATTGTATTCTTTTTTGAGAATGCCGCCACTCGGACTCGAACCGAGATGCTTGAGCACTGCTTCCTAAGAGCAGCGTGTCTACCAATTTCACCATGGCGGCTAACTTGAAATAATAGTTAACTTAAAAGAATAATAGTTATTTTCTCTCGAATCGTCGAGATTGGGAGAATCCATAGAATTTAGGAAAATTCGAATTTCATCATTAAATACAAAGAGTTTTTTATTTTCAAAAGTTTCTAGAGTCAAAGCCTTTACGCTCTTATTAATATGATTTACCAGTTCTAAACCAATTTATTTTATTTGTGAATTTTGGATAAGATAGGTAGAAATTCTAATCCTATTGCAAGAATACTCTACTTTTGATAATGGAATCCTCCTAAAAAAAGGAGGATTCCATTATCAAAAGTTCTTTGATAGGAAAAAAGAATACTGAGAACACAATATACCAAAACTTTTGTTTTATATAACAGAATAATAGAGGTATTAGTTCTAAAAATATTGTACCCAGGAATTCGACACATAAAAGTACATTCATTAATTAATCCAAATTATTCATTCATATTAAATAATTTGAATTTCTTTGAGATCCGTCAATTCAGATTATTCCAAAACCTGATTATTTGTTTGTTACCCAGAAAAACCTTTTGGTTTTGGATGCTCATTGCCGCTCAAAAATGATCTTGATTTTGCTAAGGAATAAGATTGTACTATGGAAAAATAAGTTTTTTTCTTCCAAATATTTTTACGAATACGCTTTTTTGACATCGAAGTACGTTTTTTTGGAACTGCCATTTAAAAGGGGAATTTGTTTTTTCTAGTTGTATGTGAAAGACATCTATTGTCGCAAATCAATCCTTCTTTCCGTTTTTTCTTAGTATTTATACTTAGATACTGAAAGATAATGAAATTTGAAATTATTTTTTACTTCACTTTGTCTAATGTGGATAAGACAAGAGTTTTTCGCGTATTTTTCATATATATTTTAGACTTTGTTTTAATAATATACAATATATAGAAAGATATATTATATACAAAGGTTTTCTATTTTAATCAATTTATATATCAAATATACTCCATATATAAATCTAAGGTATGGGGGATAAGCCCTCATATAATATGAGGAGATAAAACGAAGGTAAAATTCAAATATAGTTGAAATTCAATGAAATAAGAGAGCTATTTCATTTTAACAGAATGAAATACAAAAAAAGAATAGGAATAGAAAGTAAACTGATTCAATCTTTTTTTGTATTTTAATAAATATCTTTTTTTATCTAATAACTAAATAACGAAATTCTTTGATTAACTTTTTGAGTTTAAGCAACTAAACCCATTCTGCATTTTTGAATATTTCAATGAGACAAATTTTGAAAAAATCAGAATTCCAGTATTTTTTCTTATTCTTATTTTGTTTTTTAATTCCTTCAGAAAGAAATAAGAATAGGTTTGGTGAATCGGAAACAATTTTATAGAAAAAAAGAACTTTAAATTTCAACTAAAAATTGCTATTTCTTTTCTTATGGAACATACATATCAATATGCCTGGGTAATCCCTCTTCTCCCACTTCCAGTTATTATGTCAATGGGGTTTGGGCTTTTTCTTATTCCGACAGCAACAAAAAATCTTCGTCGCATATGGGCTTTTCCTAGTGTTTTACTTTTAAGTATAGCTCTGGTATTCTCAGTTCACCTGTCTATTCAACAAATAAAAGGGAGTTCTATCTATCAGTATCTATGGTCTTGGACCATCAATAATGATTTTTCCTTAGAATTTGGATACTTGATCGACCCCCTTACTTCTATTATGTTAATACTAATTACTACTGTAGGAATCTTAGTTCTTATTTATAGTGACGATTATATGTCTCACGATGAGGGATATTTGAGATTTTTCATTTATATAAGTTTTTTTACTACTTCCATGTTGGGATTGGTTACTAGTTCCAATTTGATACAAATTTATTTTTTTTGGGAACTTGTGGGAATGTGTTCCTATTTATTGATAGGCTTTTGGTTTACACGACCAATTGCAGCGAGTGCTTGTCAAAAAGCTTTTGTAACTAACCGTGTAGGGGATTTTGGTTTGTTATTAGGAATTTTAGGTTTTTTTTGGATAACAGGTAGTTTAGAGTTTCGGGATTTGTTCAAAATAGCTAATAACTGGATTCCTAATAATGGGATTAATTCATTACTTACCACTTTGTGTGCTTTTTTATTATTTCTTGGTGCAGTTGCAAAATCTGCACAATTCCCTCTTCACGTATGGTTACCCGATGCTATGGAAGGACCCACTCCTATTTCGGCTCTTATACACGCAGCAACTATGGTTGCTGCGGGGATTTTTCTTGTAGCTAGACTTCTTCCTCTTTTCATATCCCTACCTTTGATAATGAGTTTCATTTCCTTAGTAGGTACAATAACACTTTTCTTAGGAGCGACTTTAGCTCTTGCTCAGAGAGATATTAAAAGAAGCTTAGCCTATTCTACAATGTCTCAATTGGGTTATATGATGTTAGCTCTTGGTATAGGTTCTTATCAAGCAGCTTTATTCCATTTGATCACTCATGCTTATTCGAAAGCTTTATTGTTCTTGGGATCCGGATCCGTTATTCATTCAATGGAACCTCTTGTTGGATATTCACCAGATAAAAGTCAGAATATGGTTCTTATGGGTGGTTTAAAAAAGTATGTTCCTATTACAAGAACGACTTTTTTATTGGGTACACTTTCTCTTTGTGGTATTCCACCTCTTGCTTGCTTCTGGTCCAAAGATGAAATCCTTAGTAATAGTTGGTTGTATTCACCTTTTTTTGGAATAATAGCTTCTTTTACTGCAGGATTAACTGCATTTTACATGTTTCGAATATATTTACTTACTTTTGATGGGTATTTGCGTGTTCATTTTCAAAATTATAGTAGTACTAAAGAAGGTTCGTTGTATTCAATATCTTTATGGGGAAAAAGCATACCCAAAGGAGTCAATAGAGATTTTGTTTTATCAAGAATGAAGAGTGGAGTTTCTTTTTTTTCACAAAATATACCAAAAATTCCAGATAATAAAAGAAATAGGATAGGAGTCTTTAGTACTTCCTTTGGAGCTAAAAATACTTTTGTCTATCCTCGCGAAACTGGAAATACTATGCTATTTCCTCTTCTTATATTATTGCTTTTTACTTTGTTCATTGGATCCATAGGAATTCCTTTTGATAATGGAGTAATGGATAATGAAACATCGGAGTTAACTATATTATCAAAGTGGCTAACCCCTTCAATAAGCTTTTTCCAGGAAAGTTCTAATTCTTCCATAAATTCATACGAATTTCTCACTAATGCAATTTCTTCTGTAAGTTTAGCTATTTTTGGTCTATTCATAGCATATATATGCTATGGATCCGCTTATTCTTTTTTTCAGAATTTGAATTTTAAAAATTCCCTTGTAAAAGGGAATTCAAAAAAGAACTTTTTCGATCAAGTAAAAAAAAAGGTATACAGCTGGTCATATAATCGCGGTTATATAGATGTTTTCTATACTAGGCTCTTTATCCTGGGTATAAGAGGATTTGCCGAACTAACACATTTTTTTGATAAAGGTGTTATTGATGGAATTATCAATGGAGTGGGTCTTGCTGGTTTTTGTATAGGAGAAGAAATTAAATATGTGGGGGGAGGGCGTATATCGTCTTATTTATTCTTTTTTTTATGTTATGTATCCTTGTTTTTATTCTTTTTTCTTCCTTAATTCATTATTCCATGAATTCCTCAAAACGAGGCTCATCAAAATGAAAAATCTAAGACTACTATAAGACTACTAATAAAATAAGAAACAAATTCGAACGATTAAATTACTTCTCCCGAATATCCAACTGACTTATTAATTTCTTATAACGTACTCTATTTTTCTTTGCCAAATAAGCCAGCAAACGTTGACGTTTTCCCAAAAGTCTTCGTAGACCTCTTTCCGATGAAAAATCTTTTTTGTGTAATTCCAAATGTGAAGCAAGTCTCCGTATCTTATTGGTGAAACTGAATACTTGAAATTCAACAGAACCCCTGTTTTCTTGTTTTTCTTCTTTAACCATAAATCAAAAAATTTTTCTACCTCCTTTCTTTTTCATGTATTTTTCTGATCAGGAAAAATAAAAAATTATGTCAGTTATTTTGAAGTTATTCGAATCTCGTACACACAAAAATTTGCAATTATTCATCTACTGCTGGAATCTAGAATTTGGATTTATTTTATCGATGCAAATTGGATTTGGATAGAAGGGTACATTCTTTTATTTTAGATAGAAGAAATGTTTCTTCTATCTAAAATAAAAGAATTTTGCTGATTTATTTATTGCTATATCCAATTTATAGAATTGATACACCATTTAATTGATATCATTTAGCAAAATGAAACACAGCATATGCATCCATCTTTCGGCTCGAGAATTTCACGGGAGAGAGATATAGTATAAGAAATAGGCTATTAAGTAACTCTAAATGAATTGTGAATACATCTGTATCCTTAACATACTGAAACGACTGCCATTATTCGTATCAAAGCAATAGCGATTCATAAAAGCTAAATCTTGTAATCAATGGTGGGCCAATAATGAATTTTTTTGCATATGTATTAAGACGCTTGGTCTGATTTCGAAATTGTCCAGAGTTTTTTATGTTGTTTTCATTGCAAAATGATGGATCTCCTTCCGTAACTTTCCAATTACGAGTACGAGAATTGAAAGACATGAAAATTCTCAATTCTCTACAGCGTCTAGGAGATAGATAGAATATTTTCAGGAACAAGAAAATCAGAAGAATCTTTTTCTCTATTCACTACCATTCCGCGTCTTCGACTTCTATTAGTTTCTTTTCTTCTTTAATGCAATAGCTATAGTTTGATATAGAATCCATTTCTTAAAGTAATGGAAACCATTCTCTTATAGGAAATGGTTCAAAAATTGCTATTCCACCTTTTAGGTTTAGGTATCGTGAAAAGTGATACCTGTGAAGATCGTGCATTTCAGTCACATTCAGATCCGTTTTTCGAGTTCATGATATAACCAAATTGGATGGATCTTCCACCCGTTTAGCTAAGAAAGAATAGATGCGGAGGTGGATAATAGATCGATATGAAGATCATGAGCTGCCCCATAATGAAACCACCAGTAGTCGCGAATATCTCCTTCTTCCCTAACCCAAGATTGGAGAAAGAAGATCTAAGAGGGATCTATGTAGA